TTTGGTTGGGGGTTCGAAAAAGGAATAAAAATAAAGTAAATTCAAGGAGGAGCTTTCCTTTTTTTAAGGGGCCCCTCGGGGGGTCGTGGAATGCTTTTCTTCTCCTCTTATTCCATATGGAATACAATCAGTTAAAATAAGAAGGAATAGGGGAATATTCGACCGTTTCAATTCTTTATTTATCTTTTATTCCAAAATTCTCCCGAAAATCCAATTTCATTTTTCAATGGGGTTAGATGATCTAGTTCTTAATATTATTACTTTACTCAACTGACAGATTCCACAACAAATCTCTTGATTCGGAATTAGGGACTCATGTCGCATCTGATGAATCGATTCTCTTTTACACTTCTGTATCTCACTCGATCTTGTTTTTTAGTATTATCTAAAATAACCGATGAATTCTGAATTTTCCATAACTTAGGTAAGTGCTTTACCAACATATGTAGTGTAGTAAAAAAATAAATGGAATTTAACCCTTTCATGCTTACTATAACTAGTTATTTCGGTTTTCTACTGGCTGCTTTAACTATAACCCCAGCTATATTTATTGGTTTGAACAAGATACGTCTTATTTGAAATGAATTGAATGAATAAGTCAGAAAAGAAAAATCTTTCTTTTGGATTCCTGGTATTCTACGACTCTTTTCCACACTAATTACCAATTCTTTTCTTGGTCATTGAGATTCGTGGATAATTTAGACTACTATTTAGGGATAGATCGTACCTCTTTTTTTTTTATCCCCTCGAACAAATCGAAATGATTGAAGTTTTTCTATTTGGAATCGTCTTAGGCCTAATTCCTATTACTTTAGCGGGATTATTCGTGACTGCGTATTTGCAATACAGGCGTGGGGATCAGTTGGATCTTTGATTGAGTAATATTTCTTTTTTGATTGACCTCCTCCAGAGCAGAGAGGAGGTCAAATTGGAGTTGCAATTCAACTTTGTTTTGTTAAGTTATTTTACTCTGCTTCGACATAAGATAGATGGAATCACGCTCTGTAGGATTTGAACCTACGACATCGGGTTTTGGAGACCCGCGTTCTACCGAACTGAACTAAGAGCGCTTTCATTCAAAAAGAAAACCCTTTTCTACTCCTAACGTGTCTCACGTACGTATAGTATCCACAAATTCAAGTTATACCCACTTTAATGGATCTCCTCGCTACTGCCCATAAAGAAGAAAGAAGTAATAGGTAGGGATGACAGGATTTGAACCTGTGACATTTTGTACCCAAAACAAACGCGCTACCAAGCTGCGCTACATCCCTTTTCCAAATTGTTGTACAATGGCATTGTACACAATTCCTGTCTTGTTTTCCACATCGTAATTTTCTTCTCTTTCTCTATCTATATAGAACCTTCTTGTCATTTCTTCTTTTTGGTCTCATATAATCAAGTCAAGGAATGGTATACATTTAAAATAGAATCTAATTTCACCTATAAAAGAAAGATTACTATTCCTTGGTAATGTATAGGAAGAAGAGGTCATCCTTTTCTTTTTTAGGGATAGGAAAATCTCGTCTATACGGTTCATTCTATATAGAATATTGATTTTGTTTTTTTAGTTAGGAATTTCGCCTAAACAAAAGAAATACAAAAGATCTTGGGCAAGATTATCTGATCATATATGTATTCCAATAAGTAAGGAGGATTTTCAATGCGGGATATAAAAACATATCTCTCTGTAGCACCCGTGCTAAGTACTCTATGGTTTGGGGCTTTAGCAGGTTTATTGATAGAAATTAATCGTTTATTCCCAGATGCTTTGTCATTCCCTTTTTTTTCATTCTAGTTATTGCTATGCGAGGAATTCTTCGTGACATGACGAAAATTTTCCCTTTTTCAATCCTTTTTTTTTTTTAGTATAGGAAGGAAAAAGAAAGAAAAGATGGATTGGGTTGAACCTCAGAGTCATGAAAAATTCGGTAAATCCCATTTTGGAAAAAAGAAATTCAATTAAAAGCGGTATCCAAGCTAAGTCAGGCCTCAGAAATCAGAGCATAGAAAGAGGCTGGGCTGGCTACTTAAATGAAAGGATTTCGAAGCAAAATCCTTGCTATGCTAATTCGACAAGGATTGTATTCTTTAATTATTTCTCCATTTTTTATTACTTAATTTAAGAATTTCCAAAATTTTTTATTCTAATGGATTTTATTCTTCTTCTTCGGATTCAAAATAGAAGAATAAAAGAATAAGTAGAAGAATTAAGTTAAGTCAATCCAAAAAAGAAAGGAGGTTCATGGCCAAGGGGAAAGATGTTAGAATCAGACTTATTTTGGAATGTATCAGTTGTGTTCGAAAAGGTGCCAATAAGGAATCGACGGGGATTTCTAGATATAGTACTCAAAAGAATCGCCACAATACACCTGGACAATTAGAATTCAAAAAATTTTGTCGTTATTGTCGCAAGCATACGACTCATGGCGAAATAAAAAAATAGGAGCATCGTGTGTTCGATCTTTCCAAAGAACAGATTTAATATATAGAACATAGACAGAATACAAATCAACTCATTTGATTTCAGGTAGATATTATTTCATATGTATAGAGGGTATTCATATACTATATATGAATCAAATAATATATGGACCAAAGAAAGACTACTTCTTCTGGATCCAAAATTAATAAAATAAAGAAATCCATTTTTTTTTCCAATTTTTTAATAAAGAATAAATCATGTATACATCTAAACAACCTTTTCATAAATCTAAGCAACCCTTTCGTAAATCCAAGCAAACTTTTCAAAAATCCAAGCAAACTTTTCGTAAGTCCAAGCAAACTTTTCGTAAGTCCAAACAACCTTTTCGTAAATCCAAACAACCTTTTCGTAGGCGTCCTCGGATTGGCCCGGGGGATCCTATTGATTATAGAAACATGAGTTTAATTAATCGATTTATTAGTGAACAAGGAAAAATATTATCGAGACGAATAAATAGATTAACCTTGAAACAACAACGATTAATTACTCTTGCTATAAAACAGGCTCGTATTTTATCTTTCTTACCATTTCGTAACTATGAGAATGAGAAGCAATTTCAAGCCCAGTCAATTTCAATAATTACTGGTCCTAGACCCAGAAAAAATAGACATATTCCTCAATTAACGCAAAAGTTCAATTCAAATCGAAACTTAAGAAACTCCAACCAGAATTTAAGAAACAACAATCGGAACTTAAGTTCCGATTGTTGATGTTTTATTCGAAAGGGCCAGACCTATATATAAGGAAAGTAATCCAGTTTTGATTCTTGTGTTTGTTATAAGAAAGAAAAATGGGGAAGAAGAAATAGTTTTTTTATTTATTGCAACATGCTCGTTGATTCTTACCACTTAATCTTAATTTATTGTATCTTCCCGGAGTTCCCTCTCCGGGAATTCGGTTTTAATTTTAATTATTCCTGTATATTACTTTTTTATCCATTTAATTGATGATCTTTATTTTATTGGAAATCGTGTAAAGATTATTTGGATTTGATACAGCTACTTGTGCAAGCATTTTACGATTAAGAATCAATTCCTTCTTGTACAGATTGTGTATTAATTTACTATAACTATTGAATACTTTATATATCCGCGTTGCTGCGTTTATCCGAGTGATCCACAAACGACGAAAATCCCTCTTTTGCCTGCCTCTATCTCGATGAGAGGAAACAAAAGCTCTTCTTACTTGTTGAGTAATCATTCGATTAAGTCTTAAATGAGCCCCTCTAAAGTTTGAGGCAAATGAACGCATTTTTGTTCGTCGTCTCCGAGCTATATATCCTCGCGGAACTCTGGTCATTGAATCAAATTAACCTTAATGAATAACTAATGATTTCTCTTCTTTTAGCCATCCTTTTTCCCATTAATAACAAAACGAATTATTCCGATATATAAAATATTAATTCCAATGGCTTTTGCTACTGTAACCTTCCCAACCACGATTTTTTATTCTATTCCCTTCAGTTATTTCGCATAGAAATAACAAATTCTAACGATACTCAAAAAAATAGTGGGTTCCATCGTTTCTATGGTTCCCTTTTAAACGGTGAGGCCCTCTCTATACACCGGAGCCCTTTCTTTCATTTCATCAAAAGGTATTGTGAACTTGTATAGTTCACATTCTTTGGCTCTACCTATCCATTATAGAGTAAATAGCTCTTTTCACAATAAGAGTTATCCATACAGTGACGGCATTTAATTATGAAAGTTGGCTAAGTAGCTGACCCTGTTAGTCCGTTCTTTTAAGATAAAGGAGCATAAGCCTTTTTCTTTTTATTACTATTTCCTCCGCTTAATGGATAACCATTTTCTACCAATGGGGGAATTGCTTCTTATTTCCAATTTAGATGATTGGATTTGCACCAAAGGAAACCATAAATTCCATATTACCATAGAAATCTAGGATAGAGCTTCTCTATCCTATTCATTGGTACCGATCATGGATACTTCAAAAATTGTCTTATTTGTTTGAACTCATGATCTGAACGAGTCACACATACACCCTAGCACATGTTCCTCGACGCTGAGGACATCCCTTAAGCGCGGCCGATTTTCTAGCATTTCGTATTGGCTGTCTTGCGTTTCTAATAAGTTGTTTAACCGTTGGCATGTCGTATGTATATAGAAAAAAAGGATTGGTTTAGATCGATCTTAACCTGATGATTGATCATCATGAAGTATTTCTATTTTCTATTAAATCGCAGAAAACCTGAATTTAGGTTTGAAATAAATTTACAAGAAATGCGACCACTACCAATCCTTAAACATTTCTGGAAACCACACTGGATCAGTATCGCAGTGCTCGTCAATCATTTCATCCCCTACAATATCGACAAGTCCATAAGCTTTGGCTTCGTCTGCTGACATAAAAACATCCCTTTCCATGTCTTCGGATACAACCCAAAAAGGCTTGCCTGTTCTTAGTGCATAAACCCTTGTGATCATTTCGCGAACTTTGTGTAACTCTTCCACTTCTAGTAAAAATTCTGGTGTCCTTGCCCGATAATAAGCACTAGCAGGTTGGTGAAGCATAATCCTCGCGTGAGGGAATGCTATACGCTTGGTGGGTTCTCCTCCAAGCAGAATGAAGGATGCCATGGACGCAGCTATTCCGAGGCATATTGTATATATATCTGGTGTCACCGTTTGCATCGTATCAAAAATTGCCATTCCTGAGATTAGCCACCCGCCTGGGGAGTTTATAAACAAAAAAATATCGCTAATTCCATCTTCTATACTGAGATATACCATGAGACCTGTAATATGATTCGTGATCTCGCAACGAATCTCTTGACCTAAAAAAAGTGTCCTTTCTCGATACATAACATTGTATAAGTCAACCCAAGTCGCTTCTTCATCTCCGGGAATCCGGTAAGGTACTTTTGGAACACCAATGGGCATATTAGATTAATATTATTAAATTTAAGTAAGAAAACTATACTTTAATATGGAAACGTAAGAATGGAAGAGAAAGAAAGAATCCGCAGTTTATTGTCTTTTTTTTTTCTTATTCTATATGAATACTATAGATTCTATTAATACGTAGATTGAAATAATACATAGATTGAAAGGTTATATCTATAAGGAAGGTAAGACAGATTGAATAAAGAAAAAAGAATCGGTGATTGCAATGATAAACAAAGAGGGATAGGGATCTATTCTTCGTTTTTTTTTTCCAAATAGGCCAAACTACCCATTGCATATTGGCACTTATCGAGTATAGAATAGATCTGCTTCTCTTTCTTCTTACGAACAGAATTGGCTTCTTATTTTTAATGGAATGAAATAAATATTCACGCTTTCTGACACAGAATCCCCTAGAGGGGTTAGGTACATAGGATATGGATAGTCTTTTCCAATGCGATAAAATAAAGCGACATCGTGTCTATTTTTCTTTGCTAAAGGGGTATTTCCATGGGTTTGCCTTGGTATCGTGTTCATACTGTTGTATTGAATGATCCGGGTCGATTGCTTTCGGTGCATATAATGCACACAGCTCTAGTTTCTGGTTGGGCCGGCTCGATGGCTTTATACGAATTAGCGGTTTTTGATCCCTCTGATCCTGTTCTGGATCCAATGTGGAGACAAGGTATGTTCGTCATTCCCTTCATGACTCGTTTAGGAATAACCAATTCGTGGGGTGGTTGGAGTATTTCAGGAGGAACTGTAACGAATCCGGGTATTTGGAGTTATGAAGGTGTGGCAGGTGCGCATATTGTGTTTTCTGGCTTGTGTTTCTTGGCAGCTATCTGGCATTGGGTATATTGGGACCTAGAAATATTCTGTGATGAGCGGACGGGAAAACCCTCTTTGGATTTGCCCAAGATCTTTGGAATTCATTTATTTCTTGCAGGGGTGGCTTGCTTTGGCTTTGGCGCATTTCATGTAACGGGTTTGTATGGTCCTGGGATATGGGTGTCCGATCCTTATGGACTAACTGGAAAAGTACAAGCTGTAAATCCAGCGTGGGGTGTAGAAGGTTTTGATCCTTTTGTTCCGGGGGGAATAGCTTCTCATCATATTGCTGCGGGTACATTGGGCATATTAGCGGGCCTATTCCATCTTAGTGTCCGTCCGCCTCAACGTCTATACAAAGGATTACGTATGGGCAATATTGAAACTGTACTTTCCAGTAGTATCGCTGCTGTTTTTTTTGCAGCTTTCGTAGTTGCCGGAACTATGTGGTATGGGTCAGCAACTACCCCAATCGAATTATTTGGGCCTACTCGTTATGAGTGGGATCAGGGATACTTTCAGCAAGAAATATATCGAAGAGTTAGCGATGGGTTAGCCGAAAATCTTAGTTTATCAGAAGCTTGGTCGAAAATTCCCGAAAAATTAGCCTTTTATGATTATATTGGTAATAATCCGGCAAAGGGGGGATTATTCAGAGCAGGCTCAATGGACAATGGGGATGGAATAGCTGTTGGATGGTTAGGACATCCCATCTTTAGAGATAAAGAAGGGCGCGAGCTTTTTGTACGCCGTATGCCTACTTTTTTTGAAACATTTCCGGTTGTTTTGGTAGATGAGGAGGGAATTGTGAGAGCGGACGTTCCTTTTAGAAGAGCAGAATCCAAATATAGTGTTGAACAAGTAGGCGTAACGGTGGAGTTCTATGGTGGCGAACTTAATGGAGTAAGTTATTCTGATCCTGCTACTGTAAAAAAATATGCGAGGCGTTCCCAATTAGGGGAAATTTTTGAATTAGATCGGGCTACTTTGAAATCGGATGGTGTTTTTCGCAGCAGTCCAAGGGGTTGGTTCACTTTTGGTCATGCTACCTTTGCTTTGCTCTTCTTTTTCGGACACATTTGGCATGGCGCTAGAACCTTGTTCCGAGATGTTTTTGCTGGTATTGATCCAGACTTGGATGCTCAAGTGGAATTTGGAACATTCCAAAAAGTTGGAGATCCAACTACAAGGAGACAGGCAGTCTGATACCACATTGCTATGGTATCTTTCATCTCTCTTTTTTGATTTGACATGGGAAACATCTCCCATCCTTTCTTTGACTCTTTTTCTTTCTTTATATGGGAAATGATCCCAAATGACAAATGAATAGGTGTGGAAGTTATAATTGTAAATAAACCACGATCGAATCTATGGAAGCATTGGTTTATACGTTCCTTTTAGTTTCGACTTTAGGGATAATTTTTTTCGCTATCTTCTTCCGAGAACCACCTAAGGTTCCGACTAAAAAAATGAAATAATTTCATTGAAGTAAGAAGTCTCCCAGATGGGGAGACTTCTTACTTCAATTAGTCCCCGTGTTCTTCGAATGGATCTCTTAATTGTTGAGAGGGTTGCCCAAACGCGGTATATAAGGCATACCCAGTAAAGCTTACAAGTAAACCAGATATGGAGATGGCGACTAAAGTTGCTGTTTCCATTTTTATAGAATTTCAAGATTACAATGGATCTACGAAAAGATCGTGTATTTACAACTACAACGGAATAGTATACAAAGTCAACACCAATGATTAAATAGAATTTATGGCTACACAAACCGTTGAAGATAGTTCTAGACCTGGGCCAAGACGAACTCGCGCAGGTAGTTTATTGAAACCCTTGAATTCGGAATATGGGAAAGTAGCTCCGGGTTGGGGGACTACTCCTTTTATGGGGGTCGCAATGGCTTTATTCGCGATATTCCTATCTATAATTTTAGAAATTTATAATTCTTCTGTTTTACTGGACGGAATTTTAATGAATTAGGTTTCTACTAACTAAAACTACGAAGTCATAGTTTTTCCATCCAAAAAAGCCTTTCTACTTTAAGCTCTACATTTCTAGACATTCTGGTAGTTCGACCGTGGAATTTTTTTGTTTCGGTATCTCTGGAATATGAGTGTGTGACTTGTTAGAATTGATCCTATTGATAATACATAGAAAGAGCCTGTTATCTCTATCAAGATGATTCTAATTCGTCGGATATTTATTATTTATTCTAGTATCTGGAACACGAATATAGATAGAGTGGATCAAGAAAAAAAAAATGGAACTATGATTCATACTCACTATTCAGACCTCGCAACCAGACTGAAAAAAATTCAAGTAGTTTTTAATAAAAAAAGAAAATTTCTTCCTTCCAAATTTGTTTGCCCAAAAGACAACTTTTTTTTTTCTCTTGATTTTGTCGAGTTATTACACCGATTCAATAAATGATCATCAAGCGGTTCTTATTCGAAGAACCCTTGCCTTTTGTTTAGCTTGAGACTCAATCATCGTGGCTCTAGTATGAATCTAAGGTTTTAATTGAACTGATTCATAGGATCGCAACAAGATAATTTCTATCAGAAAACTACTAGAATTTTTGCTTTATTTATTTACTAGGAAAAAAAAAAAAAAGTAAATCCGCATTACGCAAAAAAAAAAAGAAATCCAAAATAGGGAAGAGAAAAGTCAAGAGGCCTCTAATGACCAACATAAGGCAAAGAAAGGAAGACAGATGAGCCAACTTGAGATTTTTTGGCATTATCATCACAAAGAATAAATTCTGGATTTTTCTTATTTCATATCTTCAAGGCAAATCGACCCAATCCAGTGGCTGATGAAGTTTTGAACCCTTTTTTTCTAATATCCGTTGAAAATTTGTGTGTTTCTGCTTGAGCCGTACGAGATGAAATTTTCATATACGGTTCTCGGAGGGGGACTCGGGTTAGTTACCTATCTCAATAAAGTATATGATTGGCTTGAGGAACGTCTTGAGATTCAGGCAATTGCGGATGATATAACTAGTAAATATGTTCCTCCTCATGTCAACATATTTTATTGTTTAGGGGGAATTACACTTACTTGTTTTCTAGTACAAGTCGCTACAGGTTTTGCTATGACTTTTTACTACCGCCCAACCGTTACAGAGGCTTTTTCCTCGGTTCAATACATAATGACCGAGGCCAACTTTGGTTGGTTAATCCGATCAGTTCATCGATGGTCAGCAAGTATGATGGTTCTAATGATGATCCTGCACGTATTTCGTGTGTATCTCACAGGTGGATTTAAAAAACCCCGCGAATTAACTTGGGTCACAGGTGTGGTTTTGGCTGTATTGACTGCATCGTTTGGTGTAACTGGTTATTCTTTGCCTTGGGATCAAATTGGTTATTGGGCAGTCAAAATTGTTACAGGTGTACCTGAAGCGATTCCGGTAATAGGATCGCCTTTAGTGGAGTTATTGCGTGGAAGTGCTAGTGTGGGCCAATCCACTTTGACTCGTTTTTATAGTTTACATACTTTTGTACTGCCTCTGCTTACTGCCGTATTTATGTTAATGCACTTTCCAATGATACGTAAGCAAGGTATTTCGGGTCCTTTATAGGGAAGGCATATCATAGAGAAAGATAATTCGAATTCTCATATATCATATCGGGTAGGTTGTGGTATTTCATTGCTACAAACATGGGTTATTGTAAAATAAGACATGTCATTTGGATACTTTTCTTCAACTCCGAAGTATTTTGATACAAATAGTTGAAGTTAATTTTACGAAAGAAAATAAGGCGGATTATGGGAGTGTGTGACTTGAATTATTGATTTGGCCATGCAGATAAAGAATTGGATCTGCCACATTAGAATTCACAACCAAAGGTGTCTCCGCATCCAATCAACACGTAAGTCCCCTATCTAGGAAGGATAGGCTGGTTCACTTGAGGAGAATATTTTCTATGATCATACCCCGACCATGTCATCCATGAACAGGCTCCGTAAGATCCCATAGAGTAGAAATGGAATAAGTCATATCACATGATCTAATTCTCTATTTATTACACTTACTTTCTTTTTTATTATAGTATGGAAATGCATTCATTTTCTTTGCATCGATTGCGATCCGCAATACTATCGGAGTAAAAGAAGGTATCTAAGGAAGAACGTAGGCTAGACTTTTGGATTTTTTATTAGTAACAAGTAAATACTTTGTTTGGACGTAAGAAATTTGCGATATTGAGGGGATAAACACCAACTAATCAAGAGACATGAGACAATCCACAAAGCAATTGATCATGATCAAATTTGCAAGCCCACTTGGATATTGAGCATTTACCCATAAGAATCGGATTCTTTTCAATGAGTAGTTGTAGGTGCAACTTCGGAAAAGAGAATCTGATAAAGCTTTTCATACCTAGAGTCATTGAGTCATTATATACCTTATTCTATTATGGATCTTCCACGGTCTTTTTTCTTTCATTCTTGCTCGAGCCGGATGATGAAAAATTCTCATGTCCGGTTCCTTTGGGGGATGGATCCTAAAGAATTCACCTATCCCAATAACAAAGAAACCTGACTTAAATGATCCTGTATTAAGAGCAAAATTAGCTAAAGGGATGGGACATAATTATTACGGGGAACCCGCGTGGCCCAACGATCTTTTATATATTTTTCCAGTAGTAATTCTAGGTACTATTGCATGTAATGTAGGTTTAGCGGTTCTTGAGCCGTCAATGATTGGTGAACCGGCGGATCCGTTTGCAACTCCTCTGGAAATATTACCCGAGTGGTACTTCTTTCCCGTGTTTCAAATACTCCGTACAGTACCCAATAAGTTATTGGGCGTTCTCTTAATGGTTTCTGTGCCAACGGGCTTATTGACAGTACCCTTTCTAGAGAATGTCAATAAATTCCAAAATCCATTTCGTCGCCCAGTAGCTACGACAGTTTTTTTAATCGGTACTGCGGTAGCTCTTTGGTTAGGTATTGGAGCAACATTACCCATTGAAAAATCCTTAACTTTAGGTCTTTTTTAGGGATTTTTCAGGTTGATTCATTCAACCATGAAGTACCGTGCATAGGTATCTAGGAAATAGTTACTTCCAAGTGAATCTTCCCTAGATACCTAAAATCCATTTTATTATGATCCATTTCGCGAAAATATAGATTGTGCCAAAGATGCAAAATTTTTTTCTTTTTTTTTTATTCTAAATCGAAAAGGAAGAAGAGGAAAAAATTGCAATGGATTTAAAACGAGAACTTATTTTTAGGTAAATCAATTGGGAGATGCTTCTCTAGAGTGTCCCATATCTGTTTTCCATCTTCCATACGAAAACTGTCAATTCTCATAAGATCTTCTTCAGTCTTACTCAAAAGGTCCAATAGTGTATGTATATTGGCTCCTTTGAGACAATTATACGTTCTAGAAGGCAATTCTAATTGATCAATAAAAATACAATTCAATGGAATTCCTTTTTTGTTTTTCTTTAGATTAGTTAATTTTTTTTGAAAGGTTAAAAGGGGTGGAGTAAACCTGTTTTTATTTTCTTCGAAACTAGTGCCCTCTTCCTCCGCGTGTAGAAAAGGAAGAAATAAATCAATCAAATTACGAGAAGCCTCATAAAGCGCTTCCTTAGGGGTTAAACTTCCATTCGTCCATATTTCTAGAAAAAGTATCTCGTGTTTTTCATTTCCATTCCCACAATAAAAAATACTATAATTCACATTTCGAACAGGCATGGATACAGCATCTATGGGATAACTTCCATCTTGAGAGTTCTTTCTGAGTTCCGTGTGATATCCGCGATCTCTCTTGATCTGTAACTCAATACAGAAAAAAATGGGCTCTGTCAAGTTAGCTATAGGTTGTGCCATATCAACGATCTCTACGGAAGGGGGTAAGATGATATCTTGAGCAGTTATGTATCTAGGACCTTTGACACAAATTGATGCGTCTCTAACTCCATAGAGATTACTTCTTAATACAATTTCTTTCAAATTTAGTAAAATTTCTTGTACGGATTCTTCAATACCTGCTATTGTAGAATATTCGTGTGGCACGCTCCCAAATTTTGCACGTGTGATACATGTTCCTTCTATTTCTCCAAGTAAAGCTCTTCGCAAGGCAATACCGACGGTATCCGCTTGACCTTTTCTAAGCGGGGACAAAATGAAACGACCATAATAAAGACGCTTACTATCTACTCTTGATTCAACACACTTCCACTGTAGTGTTTGAGTGGATCCTGCTACCTCCTCTCGAACCATAATAGACTAGTATTATTATTTGATCATTGAATCGTTTATTTCTCTTGAAAGCGGTTTAATTCTTTTACAGACGTCTTTTTTTAGGAGGTCGACATCCATTATGCGGCATAGGTGTTACATCGCGTATACAACTTAATCGTACACCACTTTTAGCAATGGCTCGTAATGCGGCATCTCTTCCACTACCAGCACCCTTTACCATAACTTCTGCTCGTTGCAAACCCACTGTACGAATAGCATCTACTGCTGTTCTTTGACCAGCATAGGGTGATGCTTTTCTTGAGCTTTTGAATCCACAAGTACCCGCGGAGGACCAGAAAACCACCCGACCCTGCGGGTCTGTAACAGTTATAATGGTATTGTTGAAACTAGCTTGAACATGAATAACTCCTTTTGTTATTCTACGTGCACTCTTCCGTAAACTAAAACGCGCATTCCTACGCAAACCAATACGCACTTTCCTACGTGAACCAATTTTTGGTATAGCTTTTGTCATATTTTATTATCTCATAAATATGAGTTAGAAATAACAAAAAGAAAAAAAGATACAAAGATATCCGTTTCAGGGTAAAATATATCCTTTACTTTAATTATTTTATTTGGAATTTGGACATTTCCGCGGGTACTTTTTTTACTTTTTAGAAAGTAAAGTTCTTTTTCGAAAGATTACCCCTGTCTTTGTTTATGCTTCGGATTGGAACAAATGACTCTAATTCGTCCACGCCTACGAATCAGTCGACATTTTGTACAAATTTTACGAACAGAAGCTCTTATTTTCATATTTCCGTATTCCTTTCTTAAACTATGAATCTAATCTTTGGAAAAAAATAAGTCTCTTCGCTTGAATTTTGGAACTTTGAATTTATTACCCTAGAAAAAAAAAAGAAAAACCTAACCCTTTGAATCTTTGGTATCCTTCAAATCTTCGGTATCCTTCGAGTCTTCGGTACGCTTCGAATCCTTATGGGGAAGTCTATAAATTATACGTCCCTTGCTTGAATCATAACGACTTACTTCAATTTTGACCCTATCCCCCATCAGTATTCGTATAGAACTAGACCGGATCTTTCCTGAAATATAGCCCAGAATGATGGTGTCATTCTCTAGGCGAACGCGGAACATTCCGTTGGGTAGGGCTTCCGTAACTAAACCTTCGAAAGTGACTTTTGCTTCTCTCGGGTTTTTTTTTTCTCTCCTATTTTTTTTTTCTGTCATATTTTTTTTTCTCCTATTTTTCTATTTTGATTTTCAAATAAAAATACAACGTTTTTTTTTATTTGAAAAATAGGAAGTTCGAGATAGAATTCGGGTACTATAGGAGGGGCGATTACCATATATAACATAAGACTTCTCCCCCAATTCTGTTTAGTCGAGCTTCTCGATCTGTCATTATACCTCGAGAAGTAGAAAGAATAGCAATTCCCATTCCGCCCAAAACTTTAGGAATTCCTTGATAGTTGGCATAAATTCGTAAGCCGGGTCGGCTGATACGCTTTAAAAAGGTTCTAGTTCTATATATTCCTTTTCTAGTCTTTCTCTTTTGATGTCGCAAAGTTGAAACCAAGAAATATCTGTTACTTTCCTGATGTTTCCGAACACTTTCAATAAAACCCTCTCGTAGAAGTATTTTAACAATGTTTTCGGTAATATTTGTAGATACTACTCGAACTGTTCCTTTTTTATTCATGTCCGCGTTTCTTATAGAGGTTAGTAAATCAGCAATAGTGTCCTTGCCCATAAGACTCTAATTCTAGGTTCCTCCTAATTTTTCTATAATCAACATGTTTTCTTTTTTTTTTTATTTATTTTGGATTTTAAAGCATATACGTGAAACACAATCTACTAATTTTTTCTTTGATCTATATCTTGCCTACTAGTATTTATAATACTTCAGGAGCTAATGAAACTATTTTAGTAAAATTCAATTCTCTCAATTCCTCGGCGATCGCGCCAAAAACTCGAGTTCCTTTTGGATTTCCTTTTTGATCAATGATAACCGCTGCATTGTCATCATAGCGTATTATTATACCGTCTTCGCATTTGAACTCTTTACATGTACGTACAATTACAGCTCGAATTACTTCGGATCTTTCTAAAGGCATTTGGGGCACTGCGTCTTTGATTACAGCAACAATAACATCACCAATACGAGCATATCGCTGATTACTAGCAGCTCCTATGACTCGAATACACATCAATTTTCGAGCTCCACTGTTATCTGCTACATTTAAAAGGGTCTGAGGTTGAATCATATTATTTTGATTTCAATTTGTTATTTCAATGCAAAAGGATGAAAGAAATATTGTCTTTCCAGAAAGAAAAACCAGGTTTTTTTATCTTCAATACTCCTTTTTTTGGGTTCTATATCTCTATCTCTAATCGAAGAAATTGACTTCGTATGGGCATTTTACTGGCAGCTATGGAGATAGCTGCTCTAGCTACAGTTTCGGATACTCCGCCCATTTCATAAAGTATTCGACCTGGTTTAACAACGGCTACCCAATATTCGGGGGATCCCTTTCCTGAGCCCATACGTGTTTCCGTGGGTCTTAGTGTAACCGGTTTGTCGGGAAATATACGTACCCATAGTTTTCCACCACGACGTGCATATCGTGTCATTGCTCTTCGTCCTGCTTCTATCTGTCTCGACGTGATCCAAGCGGGTTCAAGTGCTTGAAGAGCATATCTACCAAAACAAATACGATTGCCTCGGCAGGATTTTCCCTTCATTCTTCCTCTATGTTGTTTACGAAATCTGGTTCTTTTGGGGTTATAGTCGATGGTTCTTTCTTAGTTCCATCTCTACTGCAAAACTGGACATGAGAGTTTCTTCTCATCCAGCTCCTCGCGAATGAAATGAGAAAGCGTGCAAATTTCTCTAATTCCATAATATTTTGGAATATTATGGATAGATGCACATTAATAGATAATAGAAAAAGTTAGGGTTTTTTTAATATTGAATATTGAATTTGTTAAAATAGATAAATATATAGTAAAGAAAGAAGATCTAGAATATATCTAGATGTGTGTGTCTATTTATCTATATTCTATATTTATAGATAATGTAATCTTTCTTAACAAAAAATCTCCTTATTTTTACTCTTATTGAATCGCGGTAAAGTATTCTAATTCAATAAAGATTTCGCGGGCGAATATTTACTCTTTCCTGTCTTATTTGTTAATTTATATTATAACCTTACCAAATAAGGCAATTTTTTTGGTTTGTTCCGCCATCCCACCCAATGAAGTATTAGGATTCTTTTCAATAAAATCCTATGCAGTCATAGGTTCTGTCGTTCCCACTACTTCTCCTTTAATGGTTAGGTCTGAATTCCACAATGGAGCTTCCAAAAAATTTCTTTCCGAGTCAATTTTCTCAGTTTTATTAACCCGGGCCGCTCTTTATTATTGTTTTAAATTTGTATTTCTTGTTTCAAGTTACGATTTCGAATTCTCTGTTATTTTTATTATATTGATGCTTTATCACATTGCCTTTTATGATGTAACTCATAGACCATACATATTGGAATCCTATATCTTTCTTATTCCTCTTCTTTCTTTCTATCATCCCTCCTTTTATCCACATCCCTTTAGTTTTGCTTCACAACCTAGAATCCATTTTCTTTTTTAGAGAAAAAATTGCAGTTGCTACAACTATATGATAGATCTACTTATTTATGATAGATGTATCATATAGTGACTGTTTCTTAGTTAGGATCTCGACAATACGAAGCAATAGGTTGGTTATTAGTTAATTTTCTATAATTACTAAGTTTTTTTCTTTTTCTATTTATAGTAGGGTTCAGTCAATTTTTTGGAATCTCCATTTTCGACTCTAAAGAAAAAACTAACGAGTCACACACTAAGCATAGCAATTATATTAAAAGATTTATCAATTTTCATTAAATCTTATAGAAAGAGGTAGAATTTCTTCTTTTTTTTTTCAGGGATTTCAGGAAAAATAAGGCTCTTGTCATTTTTTATTCTATCACTGAACAGAATGGGAAGACAAGGCTAGTTATTCTTCGTCTACGAATATCCAAATTTTTACACCTAATACTCCATAGATAGTTCGAATTGGATAGCAGCAATAATCAATTTTAGCGCGAATTGTTTGGAGGGGAAGTCTACCCTTTTTGATGCATTCGGCACGTGCAATTTCTTTCCCTGCGAGACGACCTGCAATTTTTACTTTTACTCCCCTTATATCTGCTTTTTTAGTTAATTCAATGGCTTTTTTCATTGCCTTTCGGAATGAAACTCTATTTTTTAATTGGAAAGCTATATATTCTGCAAGAATGTTAGGTTGTCTATAAGGTTCTTTAACTTTTTCAATAGCAATATTAAGTCTCTGGTTTACAGAATTAACTTCCTTTTGTAGATCTTTCTCTAATTCTTCGATTGCTCCTTTTTTCTTTAATAAATTGGGGAATCCAATATGGATTATGACGTGGATCGTATCGATTTCTTTTTGAATTTCTATATGTGTAATTACTTCGGAACTTGAGCCTGAGTCCATTTTTCTATTATGTGTAATTACTTCGGAACTTGAGTCTGATTCTATTTTTCTATTCGAGCCTTTTTTCCTATTCTTTTGTATATAGTTCTTGATACAATTCCGTATTTTTTTATCTTCCTGTAGACCTTCAGAATAATTTTTTGGTTGTGCGAACCAAAAGGAATGGTGATTTTGGGTTGTACCAAGTCTGAAACCGAGTGGATTTATTTTTTGTCCCATATTTTTCTATTCTATTTTTTTTTTTTTACTGCAAATCGAAATCTTAGATGGATCTAAAGATTATTTAGATTTCTTTACTATATTTAGTACAATTGTTATATGACACATGGTTTTTTTTATGGGAGAACTACGTCCTCGAGCTCGAGGTCTGAATTTTTTCATAATAGTACTCCTACTGACTTCGGCTTTAGTGATGAATAAATTCGCTTTGTCGAAATCCCTATAATGAGTAGCATTTGCTGCTGCCGAATAAACCAACTTTAGGATGGGATAAGATGCTCGATAAGGCATGAGGTTCAGTATCATAACAGTTTCTTCGTAGTAACGCCAGCGAATCTCATCAAGAACTCTTTGTGCTTTGAAAACAGACATATGGATGCGTTTTTGTGCTTTGAAAACCCGTTCGAACTTAAGTAGACGATCGGTTGGAACTTTCCTTGCGAGTTTCCTTAGCCCACTCTTCTTCTTCTTTATTCTAGGGGTATACTTTACCAGTTTGAAACTTGTCATAAATAAGGCTATTCCCCGCCTACCTTTGTTTGTTTTTTTTTTATTTTGAATCTTTCTATTCTGAATTCAGTTAACGACGAGATTTAGTATCTTTTCTTGCACTTTCATAACTCGTGAAATGCCGAGTAGGCACGAATTCCCCCAATTTGCGACCTACCATAGGATTTGTTATGTAAATAGGTATATGTTCCTTTCCATTATGAATCGCGATTGTATGGCCAACCATTGCGGGTAGAATGCTAGATGCCCGGGACCACGTTACTATTGTTTCTTTCTCCTCCTTCATATTGACCTTTTCGATTTTTGCCAATAAATGATGAGCTACAAAAGGATTCGTTTTTTTTCGTGTCACAGCTGATTACTCCTTTTTCCATTTTAAAGAGTGGCATTCTATGTCCAATATCTCGATCGAAGTATGGAGGTCAGAATAAATAGAATAATGATGAATGGAACAAAGAGAAAAATCCTTTAGCTGGATAAGGGGCGGATGTAGCCAAGTGGATCAAGGCAGTGGATTGTGAATCCACCATGCGCGGGTTCAATTCCCGTCGTTCGCCCATCGCATTATTGCAAATTCCAAAAATGCAATTTTCCATATTCCTAGTTACGTATTTACTTACGGCGACGAAGAATAAAACTATCACTATATTTTTTCCTTTTCCTAGTTCTTCTTCCAAGCGCAGGATAACCCCAAGGGGTTGTGGGTTTTTTTCTACCAATGGGGGCTTTCCCTTCACCGCCCCCATGGGGGTGGTCCACAGGGTTCATAACTACCCCTCTTACTACGGGGCGTTTACCTAGCCAACACTTAGATCCGGCTCTACCCAAACTTTTTTGGTTCACCCCAACATTACCCACTTGTCCGACTGTTGCTAAGCAATTTTGGGATACCAAACGGACCTCCCCAGATGGTAATCTTAAAGTGGCCGATTTACCCTCTTTTGCAATCAGTTTCGCTACAGCACCTGCTGCTCTAGCTAATTGCCCACCCCTTCCACGTGTGATTTCTATGTTATGTATGGCCGTGCCTAAGGGCATATCGGTTGAAGTAGATTCTTCTTTTCTCTCAAAAAACCCCTTCCCAAACTGTACAAGCTTCTTCCAAAGCATACAGCTTTCTAGATGTATATGACGATCTCTAGACAGATGGATCTTATATGAATCGTATGATGAAGTACCACATGAGTGGATATATAGGAAAGGAATCCAAATCTGCCGAATCGCTCATGTTATGATCTTCTACATCCTAGGTCTCCGCGTTCCGTCATCTGGCTTATGTTCTTCATGTAGCATTCAGATCGAATGACTCTATGAAATTACGTCGATACTTCCACATATTATGGGTAACGTAGGAGACATCCCTATTTTCCCCGGGGGGTCTTAATTACCACTGCTTAGCTTTCAATTCGCCTCTGACCATCAAATTAAATGTGAATAACCCGTCCTCCTCTCTTTGAAACAAGGGGCGCTTCCGGTTCTGTGCGTGCTTCAAACAATTTTGTCTTCTCCATATTACCATATCTCTAGAGTCAATAATTTTCTATGAGGAACTACTGAACTCAATCACTTGCTGCCGTTACTCAACAGTTTTCTGTTGAGGTCTATCCCGTAGAGGTAGTCAAATTGGATCAGTGATCGATTTCTAGGTTTCGTCGTAAACCTAATTGGTTACTTCCAATTACGTAAATCAATAGTTCAAACCGCACTCAAAGGTAGGGCATTTCCCATTGATATAGGAACTTTTGTACCAGAAACAATAGTATCTCCAATTATAGCCCCTCTGGGATGTAAAATATATCTCTTCTCACCATCCCCATAGTGTATGAGACAAATGTATGCATTTCGATTAGGGTCGTATTCTATGGTTACGATTCTACCAGATATGTCTTTTTGATTCCGTCGAAAATCGATTTTACGGTATAGGCGCTTATGACCTCCCCCTCTATGCCTTGCGGTAATGATTCCTCTGGAATTACGACCTTTACCACAACGGTGCCGTCCATGGATCAAATTATTTCGTGGATTGGATTTCACTTGCCTGTCTACGGTTCCCTTGCGTGTGCTCGGGATAGGTGTTTTGTATAAATGTTTCGCCGTATTATTAAGTATTCTCCTTTAGTTTTTTTCTCTATCTAGAAGTGGAATAGAATAACCCGGTTGAAGGGTAATGATCATACGTCTGTAATGCATTGTATGTCCCAGAATAGGTCCCATTCTTCTACCCTTTCTGGGTAGTCGATGGCTATTCACAGCTACTACCTTAACACCAAAGAAGAGTTCGACCCAATGCTTTATTTCTGTCTTAGTGAATCCCGATTCGACATTAAAAGTATATTGATTCTTTCCCAATAAACGAAGACTTTTTTCTGTAAATACTGCGTATTTGATTCCATCCATAAATCGACTTTCCCTCCTATGCTCTGAGTTCCAGTATCGATAAGAATTCGAGTTCTTATTGTTCTTATGTTATGGTATGAATATACCATACCAATTCGTTATGTATGGATGATGGATGAGATTCCATGGATAGAGAGCCAGTTCCAATAGACTTATGGAACGTTCCCGTTCGCGTGCATCCAGCAGGAATTGAACCCGCAAATTTACCAATTATGAGTTGGGCGCTTTAACCATTCAGCCATGGATGCTTAACAGGGATCATCGTACATCGTAAATAACCAATTTTCATATAGAAAGACATATCATAGAAAAATGAATATTCGGAGATGGCAAATATTCGGAGATGACTATGAAAACACCTCTCTGGATCCTCGAATTGAAAGAGAGATTGAGAGGGATCAAGAATCCTAATTCTCGCTATTTGGAATGGATCCAATTCTATTGAGTCTGACTCATAGTGATCATTTCTCTTTAGCAAAGAATGACCTTGGTTATCAAAGGATTGAACAACCGGGATCCATTTACTTATGATACCTAGTTGACATTGATAACAAGGATCTAATGAATTATGAGTTTAATAGATCCTCTTTAGCAGAAAGACGTATATTCCTTGCTCATTATCAGACAATCACTTATTCCCAAACCTCGTGTGGGGCTAATCGTTTTCATTTACCATCTCATGGAAAACCCTTTTCGTTCCGCTTAGCCCTATCGGGTATTTTAGTGATAGGTTCTATAGGAACTGGACGATCCTATTTGGTCAAATACCTAACGAAAAATTCCTATTTTCCTTTCATTAAGGTACGAGGGCTTCTTATTCCACAAGAACGAAAGCACCTTTTCATTCTTTCATATACTAGGGGTTTTTACTTGGAAAAGACAATGTTCCATACTAAAGGATTCGGGTCCATAACCACGAGTTCCAGTGCACTAGATCTTGTAGCACTTAGCAACGAGGCCCTATCCATTAGTATTCCACATAAGAAATCCATTATAGAAACTAATACAATTAGATTAGCTCTTCATAGACAAACTTGGGGTTTGCGAGCCAAGGTAAGACCGGCTCGGGATCATGGGACCCTTTTCTATCAGATAGGAGGGGCTCTTGTACAAAATAGACTTCTAAGTAATAACCCCATAGAATCTATCTATATAAAGAGGCAATCGTGTCAGGAAGCGGGTTTTTCTTTGGCCAAAGGGTACTTCGAACTTGGAACGAGCATGAAGAGATTAACGAGACTTCTTTCTCTTTTGAGTTTTTCTGGCGGACCGGTCGCGCAAGATCTTTGGTCTTCCCCCGGAACCGATGAAAAAAAGTGGGTCGCTTCTTATGGACTCGCTCAGAATGATTCTTCTCTATCTATAGTTCATGGCCTATTAGAAGTAGAAGGTGCTCTGGTGCAATCCTTACCGACAGAAAAAGATTGCAGTCAGGTTGATAATAATTGAGTGCCATTACTTCGTCGGTCCGAACCAAGGAATCCGTTAGAAATGTTTTGAAATGGATATTGTTCTCTCTTTGATCAGGGATTGCTATATGAAAAGAAGTGGAGTTTGAAAAAGGGAACGGAATGGTCAAACCGGAACTGCTAGAGGAACGAATTTTCAATAGCATAACTTGGGCTCCTAGAATATGGCGCCCTTGGGACAATCTATTTGATTGCAGGGTTTTGTTCCGAAGCAAAGATATCCGCGGAGGCCGGTTCGTTCGTCCTATTCTGATATTCAGGACCAAGAGGTACTGGATTCTCTTTCGGATAGGCCCTGAAAGGAGAAGAAAGGCTGAAATGCCAACGGATCTCTGTCTATTCTCTAATTCACCCGATCCGATAGTACCCGTTTTTGGAACGTCCAGTGCCAAAGTCACTGAATGGGTAAGTCACCAATCCAATCCCTTTGACAAATCGGGTGTCATATTAGATATCATATTCTATATATATAGAAATATCATAGAATAGACATATAGAATTTTTGGTCGGGAAATTCGAATGAATCATTGAGTGAAAAAGGAGCAAAGAATGACAAAAGACGAGACTCTACTAGTCTTCACTCTTGTGGTTTCCTCGGTTTCTGTTTTCTTATTCGGGATCTTGCTTTTCATGGTTCTCATCTCTGCAACTCGCGATTTTCGCGAGAGAACCAAATCCAAGTTGGTGAAGATCATGATTTGGGCTGGCATAGTAGTTATTACCTTTGCAATTGCGGTTCGAATCTATCCGATCTTTATCTTTTTGCTCAAAGAACGAATAAAACCCCTTGTCGAAGCCCTTTATGATAAGCTTCCCTGGATTTGGGAAGTTTCTCTTTCACGGTATTGGGATCGTTTGATCGATTTCCTTGATCGCTACTTATGGGCGTGCGCTCAAAGGATACAAACAGGGATTCGCAAACAAAAA